TAGATATGGAAAGTTAAGGAATCATCATATAATAATCGATAAATTGCAATAGAAAAATAGGGGGGAGGTTTGTGATGATTTTGAAATCTTTTCTACTAGGTAATCCATTATCCTTATGCATGAAAATAATAAATTCGGTCGTTGTGATAGGGCTCTATTATGGATTTATGACCACATTCTCCATAGGGCCCTCTTATCTCTTATTTCTCCGAACTTGGATTATGGAAGAAGGAAATGAAAAGGAAGTATCCGCAACAACTGGTTTTATTGCGGGACAGCTCATGATGTTCATATCGATCTATTATGCGCCTCTGCATCTAGCATTAAGTAGACCTCATACAATAACTGTCCTAGTTGTACCGTATCTTTTGTTTCATTTTTTCTGGAACAATCATAAAAACTTTTTTGATTATGGATCTACTCACAGAAATTCAATGCGTAATCTCAGCATTCAGTGTGTATTCCTTAATAATCTAATTATTCAATTATTCAACCATTTTGTTTTACCAAGTTCCACGTTAGCCAGATTAGTCAACATTTATATGTTTCGATGCAACAACAAGATTTTATTTTTAACAAGTAGCTTTGTTGGTTGGTTAATAGGTCACATTTTATTCATGAAATGGGTTGGATTGGTATTGTTCTGGATACGGCAAAATCGTTCTATTCGATCTAATAAGTATCTTGTGTCAGAATTGAGAAATTATATGGGTCGAATCTTTAGTATCCTCTTATTTATTACCTGTGTTTATTATTTAGGCAAAATGCCGTCACCTATTGTCAATAAGAAACTGAAAGATAAAGAAACCTCAGAAACGGAAGAAGAGGTAAAAAGAAAGGAAGAAAGCGATGTAGAAACAACTTATGAAATGAATAAGATTGAACAAGAACAAGAAGAATCCACCGAAGAAAAACCTTCCTTTTGTTCGGAAGAAAAGGAGGATCTGGACAAAATAGATGAAACGGAAGAGATCCGAGTGAATGGAAAGGAAAAAACAAAGGATGAATTTGAGGCATACTATCAAGATAGCCCGGTTTACGAAGATTCTGATCTGGAGACCCATCAAGAGAATTGGGAATTGGGAAGACTGAAAGAAGAGAAAAATAAAAGATTGTGGGTTGAAAAAACTTTTGTCACTTTTTTTTTTGATTATAAGCGATGGAATCGTCCATTACGATATATAAAAAATGATAAATTAGAAAATGCTTTACGCAATGAAATGTCACAATTTTTTTTTTTTACATGTACAAGTGATGGGAAACAAATAATATCCTTTACATATCCGCCCAGTTTATCAACTTTTTCGGAAATGCTAGAACGAAGAATTTCTTTGTACATAATAGAAAAACTATATGACGAAGATCTTTATAATTCTTGGATTTATGCTAATGAAAAAAAAAAGTGCAATTTGAACAATGAATTGAGAAGCCGAATCCAAATTATAGAAAAAAATGAGAGATCCTCTAGTCTGAATATGCTTGAAAAAAAAACCATATTATGTGATGATGAAAAAAAAAAGAAATGCTTGCCAAAAGCTTATGATCCTTTTTTCAACGGACCATATCGAGGAACGAGAAAAGAATTAGATTCACGTGCAATCATGAATACTTATACAGATACAGAAGATTTAGTAGAATTTTTTTTTATAAATAAGATTCATAATCTACTTCTTAATGATTCCGTAGAACTTCACCGTCAATCATTTTTGAATTCTACAGAAGAAAAAGGAATTGATTCAGAAAGTGAAGAAAAATATTTTCAATTTTTATTTGATGTAATTACAACACATACAAAAGATCAAAAAATAATGAAAAAGAAATCTATTGGAATTAGAAAAGAAGAAATCAGTAAAAAGGTTGCTCGATGGTCATACAAATTAACCGAGAATTTGAGAGAAGAGGAAGAAGAAAATGAAGAATATTTGGAGGAAGAATATTATGAGATTCATTCAAGAAGAGCCAAACGTGTGATAATTTATAATGATAATGATCAGAATACTAGTAACAATGAGAAAAAGGATGATCAAACGGAAGAGGGAGAGGTGGCTTTGATACGTTACTCACAACAATCGGATTTTCGTCGCAATCTAATCAAAGGATCCATGCGCGCTCAAAGACGTAAAACAGTTATTTGGAACCTCTTTCAAGTAAATGTACATTCTCCTCTTTTTTTGGATCGTCTAGACAAAACATATTTTTTTTCGTTTTTTGATATCAACGAAATTAAGAATCTAATTTTTAGGAATTGGATGGGGAGAGAACGAGAATCAGAATTAAAAATTTCCTATTTTGAAAATGAAGATAAAAACGAAGAAAAGGAGAAAGAAGAAAAAAAATATAAAAATGAACAGATAGAAATCTCAGAAGCTTGGGATACCTTTATATTTACTCAAGTAATAAGAGGTTTGATGTTAGTAACCCAATCTTTTCTTAGAAAATACATTATATTGCCTTCATTAATAATAGCCAAAAATCTTTTCCGTATGTTATTCTTTCAAATTCCCGAGTGGGACGAGGATTTTAAGGAATGGAATAGAGAAATCCATATTAAATGCACCTATAACGGTGTTCAATTATCAGAAACAGAATTTCCCCAAGCTTGGTTAATAGACGGTATTCAGATAAAGATTTTATATCCTTTCTGTCTAAAACCTTGGAGAAAATCTAGGGCACGATCTCATCATAGAGATCTAATGAAAAAAAAAGAAAAAAAAACAAATTTTTGTTTTTTAACAGTCTGGGGAATGGAAGCGGAACTTCCCTTTGGTTCTCCTCGAAAACGACCTTTCTTTTTTGAACCTATTTATAAAGAACTTCAAAAAAGAAAAAAAAAAGGAGTCATCCAAATAGTTCGAATTATCAACCTAATAATGAAAAAACTGGATAAAGTAAATCTAAATTTATTATTTGAAGTGAGGAAAGAAAAAGTATATGAACCAAACGAAAATAAAAAAGATTTAAAAACAAATATTCCTAGCGAATCATCCGTTATAAATAAAACAATAAATTGGTTCAATTCTTCACTAATAGAAAGAAGAATGAAAGATCTTTCTGATAAGACAATTAAAATCAGGAATCAAATTGAAAAAACTGCAAAAGACAAGAAAAAAAAAGAAATAGTTATAATTTATAATAATAAAAGATCGGGATTACAGAAGCATATTTGGAAAATATTAAAAAGGAAAAATATCCGATTAATGCGTAAATCACACTACTTTATCAAATCATTCATTGAAAAAATATACATAGATATTTTTTTATGTACCATTAGCTTTTCTAAGATCAATACACAACTTTTCTTTGAATCAACAAAAAAGATCTTTAATAAATCCATTTACAACAATGGAATAAATAAAGAACAAGAAGGAATTGATGAAATAAATCAAAATACAATGAATTTTATTTTGACTATAAAAAAATTGTTTTCGAATATTGATAATACTAAGACTAGCAATAAAAATTCCAATACTTATTGGAACTTATCTTCCCTATCCCAAGCATATGTTTTTTACAAAATATCACAAAACCAATTACTTAATAAGTATCAATTGAGACCTGTACTTAAATATCAAGGGAGCTATCCTTTTTTTAAGGATAATTTCAAAGACTATTATATGATACACGGAATATTTAATTATAAATCGAGACATAAGCAAATTAATACGTTTGTAATGAACGAATGGAAAAACTGGTTAAAAAGTTATTATCAATACGATTTATCTAAAAAAAAAAAGTATCAATTAGTATTAGTACCTAAAGAATGGAGAAATAGAATTGATAAAATTCAAAATAAGAAATCAAACCAATTGGATTTCTATAAAAAATATCGATTCATTTATTCCATGAAAGAAAATGACTATGCAGAGAATTCATTTATGAATAACAAAGATAAATGGAAAAAACATTACAGATATGATATTTTATCATATAAATACATAAGCCTCCCTAATTTATACATTTCTGAATCAACATTAGAAAAAAAGGGGGACCAAGAAATTACATATCATTTCAATACATCGAAACCTGAATCATTTTATGTATTGGTAAGTATACCTAGTAATGATTATCTAGAAAAAGTAGAAAAAGGATTTCTTATTGATAGGAATACTAATTTGGATAGAAAATATTTTGATTGTAGAATTCTTCATCTTTGTTTTATAAATAATATTGAGAATAATATAGAGATCTGGACCAATGCACATATTGGCATCAAGATTCAGAAAAATACTAAGACTGAATTTAATAATTTCAGCAAAATGGAAAAAAAAAATCTTTTTTTTCCTACAATTCATCAAGAGAGCAAAACATGCAATTTCGTTTTTGATTGCATGGGAATGAATAAAAAAAGGTTCTATGATAATGATATTGCATCCAATCATGATACTATATCCAATCTAGAAACTTGGTTCTTCCCAGAATTTGTACTACTTTTTGATGTATATAAAATTCAACCTTGGATCATCCCAATCAAATCACTCTTTTTTCATTTTTCTATAAATGAAAAAAGTAAAAAAATTAACGTAAAATCATCTAAGAGAAAAAAAGATCTTGAATTAGTAAATTCCAAGCAAGAAGAAAACCAACAACAGGTCCAAACAAATCTTGTATTGAATCTACTAAACCAAAATAATAAAAAAACTGTTGAAGAAGATTACGCAAGCTTAGAAATAAAAAAAGGTAAAAAAAAAAAACAATATAAGAGCAAGAATGAAATGGAACTAGATTTCTTTTTGAGAAAATATTTACTTTTTCAACTAAGATGGGCTGATCATTTGAAGAATAAAGTAATGAAAAATATAAGGGTATATTGTCTCCTACTTAGACTGATAAATCCAAAGGAAATTGCTATATCTTCGATTCAACGAGGTGAAATAAATCTAGATGAAATGTCGATTCAAAGGGACCTAGTTCTTGCAGAATTGATAAGAAAGGGAATATTTCTTATTGAACCGATTTGTCTATCTATACGAAGGGACGGAAAATCTATTATATATCAAACTATGGATATTTTATCAGTCGATAATAATAAGTACCAAACAAATAAAAAATACACAAAAAAAAGAATTGAGAAAAGGGGGTTTAAAAAATCCATTGCACGACACAACAACATATTTTTGAGTGGAGACAAAAATCATTATGATTTACTTGTTCCTGAAAATATTCTATCCCCCAGACGTCGTAGAGAATTTCGAATTCGAATTTGTTTAAATTCCTGGAATTTTCATGTTGTGGATAGAAATCCAAGATTTTGCAATGAAAATCAAATAAGAAATTGTGGGCAATTTTTGAATGAGAACAAACATATTAATACAGATAGAAAAAATTTCATTAAATTCAAATTGTTTTTTTGGCCCAATTATAGATTAGAAGATTTAGCTTGTATGAATCGCTATTGGTTTGATGCCAATAACAGCAGTCGTTTCAGTATGTCAAGAATACATATGTATTAACAATTAGGAATCAATTCAATTCCAATGAAAAAGAATTTATAATTGATTTCCTACATATCGTCTAACATATTTGGTAGATGAGAAAGCCAAAAAACATATACACTATGTAGTAATACTAAAATACATGATGCTGATTTTATAGTTTTATAGTATATCAACTTTCATTAGGATAGGAAGAGTGGAATTTCTTTAAGTAAAAAGAACAAATAAATTGTTCTATTTTGCCAATACATATATGTTTTGTATATTTTGATTAAAATATACAAAACATAAAAACATAAACCACATAAATGAAAAAAAGAGTATATGAATAGAATCCAATTTTGATGTATACTAGATGAAAAGATAAAAATGAAAAGATAAAAATAACTGGCATAATAAATATTCTTTATTATTATTTTTTTATTTTATTTTTATTTTATTTTTCCTGATCGATAAAATTCACAGAAAATAAAGATACAAATTTTCATTTATGGTCAAAAAAAATTCATTCATCTCAGTTATTACACAAGAAGAAAAAGAAGAAAATAGTGGATCTGTTGAATTTCAAGTATTCCATTTCACCAGTAAGATACGAAGACTTACTTCACATTTAGAATTGCACAAAAGAGATTTTTTATCACAAAGGGGTCTACGAATAATTCTAGGAAAACGTCAACGATTATTGACTTATTTGTCAAAGAAAAATAAAGTGCGTTATAAGAAATTAATGGATCAATTAAATATTCGGGAACCAAAAATTTCTTAATTAAAATTTAATTTCTTATTATTATTCTTGTTCTTTTTTATTTTTTCATTATTTTTTTCTTAGTTCAGTTATTCTTTGTTTATATTTTTCATTTTAATAAATTAATGAAAAAATGAATTAAGGAAAAAAAATATGAGCCACAAAGTACATTGGACAAAGTTTCATAATTACCTTATCCCATACAAATCATTTACCTGTAACCATTGAATATCTTTAGTAATATTTCTGGGATCAGTTATTATATTAGGAGGTATGGGAATAGTATTACTTACCAATCCCATTGATTCTGCCTTTTCATTGGTATTGGTTCTTCTTGTTTGTATATCCTTAAATTCTATCTTTTTTGAATTCCTATTTTGTATCTGCCACGCAGTTCCTTATTTGTGGGAAGCATAAATGTATTAATCATATTTGCTGTGCTGTTTATGAACGGTTCAGAATATTCCAATGATTCCTATTTGCGGACCTTTGTAAATAGGATCACTTCATTGGTTTGTACAAGACAAGTCTTTTTTTTCATTGAATGACTACTCTCTCAAATACGTTATGGTACGGAATTTTTTGGACTACAAGATCAAATCAGGATTATAGAACAGGATTTCTTCATAAGTAACGTTCAACAAATTGGGATTCTTTTATCCACAAATTTTTCTCTTCCTTTTAAACTCATTTATCTAATTTATCTAATCCTTTTAATTTCTTTGATATTTGATAGGTGCAATTACTAAGGCTCATCAATAATCTAATAATAATAATAAAGAAATCTAAATAAATAATCTAATATACTAATATAATAAGAAAAATAAGAAAGAAGAACTTTTTTTTATTGAAAAAATGAAAATGGATTAAATCCATTTTTTTTATCAATCTACTGTGAATATATTCTTTTGCTCTTTAATTCTTCTATTCTAGTCAACTTAATCGGTTTCATTTTTGTTCATATTTCAATTAATTGAAAGAGATGAGTAATTTATCAATAATTTTAAAACATGTATTTCTTCTAAGTGTTTATTTATTTTCTATCGGTATCTATGGACTGATCACAAGCCGAAGCATGGCTAGAACACTTATGGTGTCTTGAGTTTATACTGAATTCGGTGAATATAAATCTCGTCACATTTCCAATCTATTTGATAGTCAACAATTAAAAGAACAAATTCTCTCAATCTTTGTTATAACCATTGCTGCTGTTTAAACAGCTATTGGCCTAGCTATTGTTTCGTCGATTCATCGTAACTGAAAATCAATTCGTATTAAGAAATCAAATTTGCTGAAGAATTAGTCATAATTCTTCTATTTTCACATAGAAATCGAAACATGAGACTTTTAGAATTTTAGAATATTCTAAATAGAATCTAATGGAATTAGAATAATAAGATAATATAATTAGAATTCAATATTCAATATTAAGAGAATCTAAAATTCTTTTATTATTATTTACTTATTTCTTTTATTTCTTCTCTTTTTTCATATAGATTTATGATTGAGATTTAGAGTTACTAACCTCTTCTATCACTAACCTAATAACAAAATAACAAACGTATTAATTTGATATTGATCGAATTCATTCTATTTCTATCTATCTATTCTATTTCTATCTATCTATATACTAGAATCTTTCTATATTTATTTTATATACATATAGTAAAATTAACATGAATTGAATTCGTAAACTTAGATTTCATGGTTATTGAAATGGAAATCAAAGTATCTTGGTCCTTTCTCATAAACAGATTAAAAAATCTATTGATTCTTAAAATTTTGATAAATCATTGATTCATCTGGTGTCTACAATAGAAAATAGATGATTATTTCATTTTCTTATTTTACCAGATTGAAAATTTTTTGTGTTCAAAACTGGAATTTATAGACCCAATGTCACATTCAGTAAAGATTTATGATACATGTATAGGATGTACCCAATGTGTTCGAGCTTGCCCTACGGATGTATTGGAAATGATACCTTGGAACGGATGTAAAGCTAAGCAAATTGCTTCTGCGCCAAGAACCGAAGATTGTGTAGGTTGTAAAAGATGTGAATCCGCTTGTCCAACGGATTTTTTGAGTGTCCGTGTTTATTTATGGCATGAAACAACTCGCAGCATGGGTCTTTCTTATTGATATGTGACAAAAAACTCCACTTGAATCATTTGATTCCTCTTTAACGACAAAAGTCCGTATTCGAGAAAAGAGAATACATTATTCTTCTCCCGAGCACGGGCTTTTCTGGTAGAATCTTATCTTGTCTTTATCACGAGTTATTTTCAATACTTTTTGTTTTTCCCATATTTGCGAGTTCTTCAATTATCTTTTTCACTCATAGGATAAATAAAGTGTATAGGTGTGGTATACTATATATATATATATGTATTCTAGTGTATTCTAGAGTTCCTTCTAATGATCTATTTATTTTGTTATCATTTTCCAATTGGACGATCCGATCCATTAACTCAATCCAAGAAGGATTCTAAATGGATCAATCTTTTTGATTTTCAATGGAGACTGGAAATCAATGGACTTTCTATAGGACCCTTTTTACTGACAGGATTTAGAACTACTTTAGTAGCTTGGCCAATTAACAATTTTTCTAATTCTTGATGTTAGCAATGTATAGTGGTCAAATAGCATCATTTTCTTCTCGAGACTTTTTTCTTTTTTTCATCATTTCATCATGTAGGAATTAAAATTAATTCCTTTTTTTAGATTCAATAAATTTAATTAATTGGAAAAAAAAAGTCTTAGAATTCTTTGACTTTCATATTTTCACGATTCTTCGTTGTGCAATGAAAAAAAGGTAAGTGTTAATTAGAATTGTAATTAGATATATCTAAAGTTTTTGAGAACCTTTTAAATAGAGGAATTCTTAAAATGGTTCTCAAAAACTCGCACAAAATTTCAAAAATTCATTGTTTATCTGACGATTCTTTTATGTATCCTTTACTTTATTATGTATTCTTTATGCAGTTTCTTTTATTCAATTAGATATTCATTGGAATAAGCCATAACTATGGAACCCGATTCCGAATAGATTGATCCCAAAATAGCATATCCAAATTAGGAGAAATCCTATAGAAGCTACAAATGCCGAATTCGTAACTTGATCTTGCAATTTTGAATTTTTTCTAGTATGTAAATAAATTGCAAATATGGTCCAAGTAATAAATGCCCAAGTTTCCTTAGGATCCCAATTCCAATAGGAACCCCATGCTTCATTAGCCCATACTGCTCCAGAAAGAATGCCTATGGTTAAAAAGGTAAACCCTAAACTAATGACACGATAACTCCAAGAATCCAAATGCTGAATTAATTGATATTTGTAAAAATTTTTAAATGATAGGAAAGAAGTCTTTTTTATAAGACTTCCTTTTTCGTTCAAATATTCCATATCACAAAAGAAAAATGATTTCCTTAAACTTAAAAAATTCTTGTTTTTCAAAAAAAAATCGATTTTTTTTTGAAATGTAATCACTATAAGAGCAACTGATAATAATGATCCGCATAAAAGAGATGCATAGCTCAATAACATCATACTGACATGCATCATTAACCACTGAGATTGTAGAGCAGGTACTAATATTGCAGGTTGATGCATTTCAGTTGAAAGACCTGACGTGGCGAAACCTTGGGTAAAAATGGCGCTTGGTGCAGTTATTGCGTTTAAATCATTTTTATAATTCCTAATATACGGAATTATATGAATAATGGATAAACTCCATGAAAGGAAAATTAATGATTCGTATAAATTACTTAAAGGAAAATGTCCCGAAGAAATCCAACGAGTAACTAAAAACCCTGTTATAGA